AATCCTTTGAGTAAAAGATTGGGCCGATCTTTGTGTATAGAAAAAATTAGATTTGGAGACCAAAAAGAGTTTCTAGAAAATTAAGATAGCCGAATTATCGAAATTCTGGTTTTAAAAAGGTATGAAATCCATTTGGATCTGGTGCAAAGTCCAATTTGAAGAGAAAATTCTCTTTCTTCCTCTACTCTTACTATTCTCTTACTATTCTCTTACTATATGAAGAGTAAGAACTAGCATTCTTTTTGAGACTAGAAGTCATAGGGTAGAAAATAAACGTAGGGATGAGATCAAAGATGCAATATTTACAGACAAAAGTATTCGTTTATTGGGGAAAAATCAATATACTTTTAATGTAGAATCAGGATCAACTAAGACAGAAATGAAGCGTTGGGTTGAACTCTTCTTTGTTTGGTGTCTAATAGCTATGAATAGTCATCAACTTCCGGAAAGGCTAGAAGAATGGGACCTATTATGGGACAGACAATGCATTACAGACGTATGATCATTAGGCTTCAACCGCGTTATTCTATTCCACCTCTTAGAAAGAAAAAAACTTCAATCAAAAAAACCATGCCAAAGTTGACCTGGGGTAAAGCGTCCCTTAGCCGGAACTCCGTCCCCGTCCGTTGTTTTCCCGCCATTGGGGAATTCGAATTTGAGACCCTTTTTGAGGAAATTCGCTGTCCGTATCTGACAAAGAATGATACGACCACTGCCAGAAGTAGATTTTGCAAGCATTTTCGTCATAAGTCCTTGAATGAACATTTTAAGGTATCGAAACAAAGGGTCAGTTTCGGGGCCACTGAACTAGTCAATTCGCTGATTAAGACCAGAGACGCATGGAGCCTACAACACGAGGTATGTTCTCATGAACTTCGGAGGTGTAAAAGCACCATACAGTTAATCTATAAATTAGCAGTATCCGAGAACAATGTTCCGAAACCTCTGACAGTATGTGATGCAGCATGTTCTTATGGCTGTCATAAATTAGATTTGAAACTTTTTGACCTTTTATACGAAGAAGTTGCTTCGCTCGCATTCTGGATGCAGGTCGGGGTGGTCTTATTAGTAAGAAAGAAGCCATTTTTGACTTATTAGTAAAAAAGAAGCAATGTTTTTTATAAATATTTTTAGTTGGCATGAAATGCAAATAAAAAGATACATAGTAAAATCTATATGTTACTATGTATCTGGCGCGACTGAACCAATGACTATTCACGATTCGATACTGGAATCAATTACTATAGAAGTTCGTATTAGAGGGAAGTTATGGTAAAACTTCGGTTAAAACGATGTGGGAGAAAGCAACGTGCGACTTATCGAATCGTTGCAATTGATGTTCGATCCCGAAGAGAAGGAAGAGATCTTCGGAAAGTAGGTTTTTATGATCCGATAAAGAAGCAAACGTATTTAAACATTCCTGCTATTCTATATTTCCTTGAAAGGGGTGCTCAACCTACAGAAACTGTTCGGGACATTTTAAGGAAATCGGAGGTTTTTACGGAACTTTGCCCCAATCAAATAAAATTTCCTTAAATTAAGGCAATAAGGGGATATCTTATAATAACTTTGTAGAACCTTTCTATGGTATGTTTATACATTGATTGAATAAATCCGAGATCTTTTCTATGGTATGTTTATACATTGATTGAATAAATCCGAGATCTTTTTATACTTCTATTCCCCTATCTAACCTTTTTGTATCTATGTAGTGTTAATCCAATACAAGTCCTTTTTGAATTTCAACCGAATTTGGGATCTTTTTCCATTGTATTCTTTTCTTAACTGTTATATTGACAACAACGCATTGAACAAATATAATTCATCGTGATAAAAGGATCTCTTTCTAGCTTGGTTTTTTACCTTCCTTTATTCAAATCCTGGGTTCGTTGGATGCCCTTCTTTTTGATTGAAAGGGGGAATAACAATAAGATAGGGGATGATCTATCAAGTTTGACTTTTCTTTCTTTTATCGGAAAATTGATTGTACTTTCATCTGCGTTTTTGCGTTTTATTTTCTTAATCGATTAGAAAATGTGTTTTTATGGTTTCTTTTCCCCGTCTAATCAGTTATTTTTATTCTGATTCTACTCGGGTTGCTAACTCAACGGTAGAGTACTCGGCTTTTAAGTGCGACTAGAATCTTTTACACATTTGGATGAAGCGAGGGATTCATCCATACCATCGGTAAAGTTTGGAAGACCACGACTGATCCTGAAGGGGAATGAATGGAAAAAATAGCATGTCGTATCAATCAAGAGTTCTGAGAATATTTTATTCTTCCGGATCGGTACAAAACTTTGTTTAACTTATTGGAAGGGAGCAAAATGTATTCAAGTTCAAGTTGGGTCGCATGAATAAATGGATAGAGCCCTCTGGCTTCAATTAATATAATGAAATTATAAGGAAAGAAAAAGCAACGAGCTCCCATTCTTAATTAGAATGATTACCCGATCTAATTAGACGTTAAAAATATATTAGTGCCTGATACGGGAAGGGCTTATCCCATGAGCGGAGTCTTTATTTTTTAATGAATCCTAAATATTATCATTCTCTATTCCATAATAGAGATGTGTGTGTATAAGAAAGAGTATATTGATACAAAAATTTCCAAAATCAAAAGAGCGATTGGGTTGAAAAAATAAAGGATTTCTAAACATCTTGGTATCCTAGAACGAATATAAACTACTTCAATTAAAGGGAAAAAGAGAGGATAGAGAATCCGTTGCTAAGTTTACCTGTATCCGAGGTATCTATTCCTTTCTTACTAGAATAAATATCTTGTTTTGACTGTATCGCACTATGTATCATTTGATAACTTCCAAAATCCTCTACCTTTGGTTCAAATAGAATGAAAAATGGAGGAATTTCAAAGCTCTTTAGAGCTCGATAGATTTCAACAACACGACTTCTTATATCCGCTTATCTTTCAGGAGTATATTTATGCACTTGCTCATGATCATTGTTTAAATAGATTTTTTTTGTTGAAAAATGCGGGTTATGACAAAAAATTCAGCTTAGTAATTGTGAAACGTTTAATTGCTCGAATGTATGACCAAAATTCTTTGATTCTTTCTCTGAATGATTTTAAACAAAATCCACTTTTGGGACGCAAGAAGAATTTTGATTTTCAAATGATATCAGATGTATTTTCAGTCATTATGGAAATTCCATTTTCTCTACGATTACTATCTTCCCTAGAAAAGCTCCAAAAAAAGGGGAAGGGGATAGTAAAATTCGATAATTTACGATCAATTCATTCAATCTTTTCTTTTTTAGAGGACAAAATTTCACATCTAAATTATGTCTTAGATATATTAATACCTTACCCAATCCATCTAGAAATCTTGGTTCAAGCTCTTCGCTACTGGCTAAAAGATGCTTCGTCTTTGCATTTAGTAAGATTATTTCTCCACGAATTTCATAATTGGAATAGTCTTATTACTTCAAAGAAAGGCAGCCCTTCGTTTTCAGAAAGAAATCAAAGATTATTTTTCGTCCTATATAATTCTCATGTATGTGACTACGAATCCGTCTTTGTCTTTCTCCGTAAGCAATCTTCTCATTTACGATCAACATCTTCTAGAGCCCTTCGTGAACGAATCTATTTCTATGGAAAAATAGAGCATCTTGTAGAAACCTTGTCCAGGACTTTTCAAGCCAATCTATGGGTGTTCAAAGATCCTTTCATCCATTATGTTAGGTATCAAGGAAAAGCAATTCTCACTTCAAAAGGTACGTCTCTATTCATGAGTAAATGGAAATATTACTTGGTAAATTTATGGCAATCTTATTTTTCCCTGTGGTCTCAATCACGAAGAATCCAGATAAACCAATTATCCAATCATTCCCTTGACTTTTTGGGTTATTTTTCAAGTGTGCGGCGAAAGACTTCAACGGTACGTAATCAAACGTTAGCAAAGTCATTTCTAATTGATAATGCTATTAAGAAGTTTGATACTATTGTTCCAATTATTCCCCTGATTGCATCATTGGCTAAAGCCAAATTTTGTAATAGATTAGGACATCCTATTAGTAAGGTCGTTTGGATTGATTTATCAGATTCTGATATTATTGAGCGATTCGGGCATATATCCAGAAATCTTTCTCATTATCATAGCGGATCTTCAAAAAAGAAGAGTTTGTCTCGAATAAAGTATATACTTCAACTTTCGTGTGCTAGAACTTTAGCTCGTAAACACAAAAGTACTGTACGGGCTTTTTTAAAAAGATTCGGCTCGGAATTATTCGAAGAATTCTTTACGGCGGAAGAACAAGTTCTTTCCTTGACCTTTCCAAGAGCTTCTTCTATTTCGCAGAGGTTCTATAGAAAGAGGCTTTGGTATTTTGATATTATTTGTATCAATGATTTGGCCAATCATGACTGATTCGTTATGAAACCGTGGAAATGGAAATTTGACTTCTTTATTATTAGAATAAATAAAAAATGAAGAAGGCACAAAAATTTACCTTATTTCTATTTCTATTCTGAAATGTTGATCTAGTAAGGATTAAATCAACTGACTATTCCACTTTTTTGTTTCACGAAGGAAGTGAATTTAAGGTGTATACAGAGGGAAAGCCGTGTGCAATGAAAAATGCAAGCACGGCTTGGGGAGAGATTTTTACTTTTATAACCAGTAAACTTTCTACTCTATCCGACTAGTTCCGGGTTCGAATCCCGGGCAACCCACTATCATTAATAGATCTAATCTAAATCGAAGTAATAGAATCTAGATTTATATAGACAAAATTCATAGTCCAAAAATTGTCAATAAATTACTTCATCTTGGGCTTGGGCGGATAGCGGGAATCGAACCCGCGTCTTCTCCTTGGCAAAGAGAAATTTTCCCATTCAACCATATCCGCATTATTGTTCTTGATACACAACATGAATTTGAGATGACGAATCCGAAATTGATACGAAATCGTGAAAAAACTGAAGGATACTTCCCATCTAATCATACCTATTCTATTAACAATGAAAAAAACTGTTCATA